TAATAAAAAACTGCACTTTATCTTTATTTCGACTATCAAAAAGTCAGTTTATAATATTAGTAAGCAAAATTCACATATTTTTTGTGATTTATCCTACTTGTCACAAGCATATGTATTTTACAAATTATCACAAACCCAAGTTATTAATTTGTCTAAATTTAGATATGTTCTTCAATATAACACAATGTCTTGTTTCCTTACGACTAAAATAAAGGACTATTTTAGAACACTAGGAATATTTCATTCAGAATTAAAACATAAGAAACTTCAGAGTTATAGAAGCAATCAATGGAAAAACTGGTTAAGACGGCATTATCAATACGATTTATCTCAGATTAGATGGTCTAGATTAATGCCAAAAAAATGGCGAACTAAAGTTAATCAAAGTTGTATGACTCAAAATAAAAATAGAAACTTAAACAAATGGAATTCATATGAAAAAGACCAATTAAGTCATTACAAAAAAGAAAATGATTTGAAACTCTATTCATTATCAAACGAAAAAGATAATTTTAAAAAATGTTATAGATATGATCTTTTAGCATCTAAATCGATTAATTATGAAAAAAAAAATGACTCATTTATTTCTATATTACCCTTTCAAGTCAAAAAGAACTTCGAAATTTCATATAATTTCAACCCGTCCAAACACAACTTTGTTGATATGTCCGGCAATCTGCATATCAATAATTATCTAAGAAAAGGCAATATTCTAGATATAGAAAGAAATCTCGATAGAAAATATTTTGATTGGAAAATTCTACATTTTTCTCTTAGACAAAAAGGAGATATTGAGGCCTGGGTTAAGATCGATACCAACAGTAATCCAAATACTCAAATTGGTATTAATAATTATCAAATAATTGATAATTATCAACTAATTGAGAAAAGGGGGGTTTTTTATCTTACAACTCATAAAAATCCAGAAAAAACTCAAAAAAATTCGAAAAAATTCTTTTTTGATTGGATGGGAATGAATGAAAAAATATTTAATCGTCCCATATTGAATCTGGAATTTTGGTTCTTCCCAGAATTTTTACTACTTTCTAATGTCTATAAAATAAAACCGTGGATTATACCAAGCAAATTCCTTCTTTTAAATTTGAATACAAATGAAAAGGTTAGTCAAAACCAAAAACAAAACTTTTTTATACCATCAAATAAAAAAAAAAAGAATAGAATTCAAGAAGCAAAAGAACCCGCAAGTCAAAGAGAGCATGGATCGAGTATAGAAAACAAAGAGAATCGGGGCCCTGTTTTCTCAAAACATCAAAACGATCTTGAAAAAGATTACGTGGAATCAGACACAAAAAAGGGTAAAACTAAAAAACAATACAAAAGCAACACGGAAGCAGAACTAGATTTGTTCTTGCAACGTTATTTGCTTTTTCAATTGAAATGGAAGGATGCTTTGAATCAAAGTCTGCTCGAAAATATCAAGGTATATTGTCTCCTGCTTCGACTGACAAATCCAACCAAAATTACTATATCGTCAATTCAAAGGAGAGAAATGTGTTTGGATACAATGCTGATTCAGGCAAATTTACCTCTTACAGACTTACTAAAGAAGGGGGTATTGATTATCGAACCCATTCGGTTCTCTGTAAAAAATAATGGAGAATTTCTTATGTATCAAACCATAGGTATTTCGTTGGTTCATAAAAGTAAACACCAAACTAATCAAAGATACCGAGAACAAAGATATGTTGCTAAAAAGAATTTTGACGAATTCATTCTGCAACCTCAAACTCAAAGAATAAATACAGAACAAAATCATTTTTATTTGCTTGTTCCTGAAAATATTTTATGGTCTAGACGTCGTAGAGAATTGAGAATTCGAAGTTTTTTTAATTCTTTGAATTGGGATGGTGTCGATAGAAATTCAGTATTTTGCAATGAAACCAATGTAAAAAACTGGAGTCAATTTTTGGATGAAAAGAAACCCTTTTATAAAGATAAAAATGAATTAATTAAATTGAAGTTCTTTCTTTGGCCTAATTATCGATTAGAGGATTTAGCTTGTATGAATCGTTATTGGTTTGATACCAATAATGGTAGCCGTTTCAATATCTTAAGAATACATATGTATCCACGATTGAAAATTAATTGATAGTACTATATACCCTGTCTCGTATAGAGTATATGAAAGCAAACAAAAGCACACATGCCTTGTTTTACATCTCATTCGAATCTAATTCGAGTAGACGATACTAAATCAATAAAATAAGGTATCGATTAGATCTAAAAATGAATCAACAGAATATTTTTCATTTTAGGATTTTAGGTTTCAATTATTCGCTTTTGTGAATGAAAAAAACGTACCTATCACCTTTTTGGATTCCTATCTGAATCAATTTTTTAATTTGATTAATTTATTGAAATTGATAAAATTAGAGGTTCATAAAGAAATTAAGTCTATATACCACGTTCAAATTACTGGCATTATTATTACTGATCAATAAAATTAGAAAAAATCCATATCTGTAAAATAAAGAAAGGGGAAATTCATTTATGGTAAAAAATTATGTCATTTCAGTTACTTCTCAAGAAGAAAAGAAAGGATCTGTTGAATTTCAAGTATTCAATTTCACCAATAAGATACAGAAACTTACTTCACATTTAGAATTGCACAAAAAAGACTATTTATCTCAGAGAGGTTTGAAGAAAATTTTGGGAAAACGTCAACGACTGCTAGCTTATTTGGCAAAAAAAAATAGAGTACGTTATAAAGAATTAATTAATAAATTGGCCATTCGAGAGACAAAAACTCGTTAATTTGATTAAATTAATTTGAAGAGTTATTGCATTTTCACTTATATGTTTCGATTAAATTTTGATGAACTTCTTTTCACTTTCAGTAATTCATGGAAGAATGAATCGTTAAAAAACTTATGACTGCACCAACTACAAGAAAAGACCTCATGATAGTCAATATGGGGCCTCAGCACCCATCAATGCACGGTGTTCTTCGACTCATCGTTACTCTAGATGGTGAAGATGTTGTCGACTGCGAACCAATATTGGGTTATTTACATAGAGGGATGGAGAAAATTGCAGAAAACCGAACAATTATACAATATTTGCCTTATGTAACACGGTGGGATTATTTAGCTACTATGTTCACAGAAGCAATAACCATAAATGGACCCGAACAATTAGGCAATATTCAAGTACCTAAAAGGGCTAGCTATATCAGAGTCATTATGTTGGAGTTGAGTCGAATAGCTTCTCATTTATTATGGCTCGGTCCTTTTATGGCGGATATTGGTGCACAGACCCCTTTCTTCTATATTTTTCGAGAAAGAGAATTGATATATGACCTATTCGAAGCGGCCACTGGTATGCGAATGATGCATAATTATTTTCGTATTGGAGGAGTGGCTGCTGATCTACCCTATGGCTGGATAGATAAATGTTTGGATTTTTGTGATTATTTTTTAACAGGGGTTGCTGAGTATCAAAAACTTATTACCCGGAATCCCATTTTTTTAGAACGAGTTGAAGGCGTAGGAATTATTGGAAGAGACGAGGCAGTAAATTGGGGTTTATCGGGACCAATGCTACGAGCTTCCGGAATAGAATGGGATCTTCGTAAAGTTGATCATTATGAGTCTTACGACGAATTTGATTGGCAGGTTCAATGGCAACGAGAAGGGGATTCATTAGCTCGTTATTTAGTACGAATCAGTGAAATGACAGAATCCATAAAGATTATTCAACAGGCTCTGGAAGGAATTCCAGGAGGGCCTTACGAAAATTTAGAAATCCGACGTTTTGACAGATTAAAAGATCCTGAATGGAATGATTTTGAATATCGGTTTATTAGTAAAAAACCTTCTCCAACTTTTGAATTGTCGAAACAAGAACTTTATGTGAGAGTTGAAGCCCCAAAAGGAGAATTGGGAATTTTTCTGATAGGAGATCAGAGCGTTTTTCCTTGGAGATGGAAAATTCGCCCACCAGGTTTTATCAATTTGCAAATTCTTCCTCAGTTAGTTAAAAGAATGAAATTGGCTGATATTATGACAATACTAGGTAGCATAGATATCATTATGGGAGAAGTTGATCGTTGAAATGATAATTGATACAACAGAAATGGAGACTATCAATTCTTTTTCCAAATTGGAATCCTTAAAAGAAGTCTATGGGATCATATGGATTCTTGTACCTATTTTGACTCTTGTATTAGGAATCACAATAGGTGTACTAGTAATTGTTTGGTTAGAAAGAGAAATATCCGCAGGAATACAACAACGTATCGGACCTGAATATGCCGGACCTTTAGGAATTCTTCAAGCTCTAGCAGATGGGACAAAACTACTTTTGAAAGAGAACCTTATTCCATCTACAGGAGATACTCGTTTATTCAGTATCGGACCATCCATAGCAGTAATATCTATCTTTCTAAGTTATTCAGTAATTCCTTTTGGTGATCACCTTATTCTAGCCGATCTTAGTATTGGTGTTTTTTTCTGGATTGCCATTTCAAGTATTGCTCCCGTTGGACTTCTTATGTCGGGGTATGGATCAAATAATAAATATTCCTTTTTGGGTGGTCTACGGGCAGCTGCTCAATCAATTAGTTATGAAATACCATTAGCTCTATGTGTGTTATCAATATCTCTACGTGTGATTCGGTGAGCCCTAAAATGTCTCCAAATTCTTTTCTTTCTAGAAACAAGGATAAAAAGATTTGATTGACTATATATATTTTTCTTCAGCATTTAAGTTGATGAACTAAACCAGATAGTTATATGAGTGAAAGAAAACGGCTTCTAAATTTGCAGTAAAAAGTTGAGTCTCATTTCCTATGTACAAAAATCAAATGGTGAAAAAAGTAAACATAAGCAATAGAGATTGTTTACCCCAAGATTCGTGAATTGTCATGATAACTTGAAGCGGGTTCAAAAGATCAACTGTATGGAGTTTTTCTTGTCTATTACCATAGATGGATTTCCACAACAGGAGGTTTTTGAAAGAAAAATAAGTGGATGGTTAGGAAGACCAAGATACACAAAGGATTAATAATTGAGATTATGTAAGTTATCCAAGAGGATATTTCTGTACATAAAAGGAATTCAAATTGGGGCTTTACATTCGTAGAAATGATCAAGAAGTACTCCCCATGATTCTGATCCAGAGTATGTTCCTATCCACTGAGTAAGTAAATAACTATCAAGAACGAAGTAATCTTTTTCTTTGGTTAAAGGCCCTTTTTCGGAGAAAGGAGAATAGGAATGAAATAAAATAAATCAAAATAGAAAGAAAAGAATCTAATTGCAAAAGAAAAAAGGAGAGATGTCGTTGTTTTTTTCTTCCTTTTTCTTTTTTTTGTTCTTATTCTTTCTTTCCTATAATTTCATTTTGATTTCTATTTATATTTAGAGAGATCAAATTTTTGTCATGATTCATGAACTAATCAACTCTTTAATTTTTTTCATAATTGAAAATTCCAGGTTGAAATGTATATGTGATATTGCTATAAAGCACATTTTTTTATTTTATTTAATGATAAGGTTATTAATCAACAAAGCCAAATTAAAATTCTTAAAAGATGAGATAAATTCAGAAGCACTTATTTTTGAATTTTAAATATAGCAGACAGAATTCCATTGGTCTAATTTGGGACCTTAGGATAGATTTTAACTCTATCTGACAAACATATCAAGATAAAGAAGAGGAAAGGGCCCTTAGATTTATTTGTGACCTCTGAGGAGCCGTATGAGGTGAAAATCTCACGTACGGTTCTGTAATAGCGATGGGCACAGTGATGTTATCATCGACTATGATTATCTAATAGTTCAAGTACAGTTGATATAGTGGAAGCGCAGTCAAAATATGGTTTTTGGGGGTGGAATTTGTGGCGTCAACCCATCGGGTTTATCGTTTTTCTAATTTCGTCTCTCGCCGAGTGTGAAAGATTACCTTTTGATTTACCAGAAGCAGAAGAAGAATTAGTAGCAGGGTATCAAACCGAATATTCAGGTATCAAATTTGGTTTATTTTACATTGCTTCATATCTGAATCTACTAGTTTCTTCATTATTTGTAACAGTTCTTTACTTGGGAGGTTGGAATCTTTCTATTCCGTACATATTAGTTCCTGAGCTATTTGGCATAAATAAAAGGGGTAAAGTCTTTGGAAGACTAATTGGTATTTTTATCACATTAGCCAAAACTTATTTGTTTTTGTTCATTCCTATTGCAACAAGATGGACCTTACCGAGGCTGAGAATGGACCAACTATTAAATCTTGGGTGGAAATTTCTTTTACCGATTTCTCTAGGTAATCTATTATTGACAACCTCGTTCCAACTTCTTTCACTGTAAAAGACCACAATATCCTAGATTCACGACTTGTCTCAAACAAGAGAAAGAAACAAGCATAAAATCTTTTTTATAGATATTCAACATATGCTCCCTATGATAACGGAATTCCTAAATTATGGTCAACAAACAATACGAGCCGCCAGATACATCGGCCAAGGTTTCATCATTACCCTGTCCCACGCAAATCGTTTACCTGTAACTATTCAATACCCCTACGAAAAATTGATCACATCGGAACGTTTCCGAGGCCGAATACACTTTGAATTTGATAAATGCATTGCTTGTGAGGTATGTGTGCGTGTATGTCCTATAGATTTACCCGTTGTTGATTGGAAGTTGGAAACTGATATTCGAAAGAAACGATTGCTGAATTACAGTATTGATTTTGGAATCTGTATATTTTGTGGTAATTGTGTTGAGTATTGCCCAACAAATTGTTTATCAATGACCGAAGAATATGAACTTTCTACTTATGATCGTCACGAATTGAATTATAATCAAATCGCTTTGGGTCGCTTACCAATGTCAGTAATTGATGATTACACAATTCGAACAATTTTGAATTTACCTCAAATAAACAATGAATAAACCCTTAATTCGATTCAAAAAAATTACGAATTACGAAGGCTTAGTTCGGATCTAAAACAATGAGATTTTTGCTTGGGCAATTCAAACTAGTGGTTGCTTAATGAGACTACTAGCTTAATTTAGATTGAAAACAAAACCGATTTCCATATTATATATTATAATAGATAATAGTAAAATAGTAATGGTTTCAAAGTAGATAAATGATATCAAAAATAGATAGGTTTAAACTACTCTTTCGACGAGTAAAGAATGGATAGTGGTCCAATAAAATAAAAGCATCCACCTCAATTTATACCCATTAGAATTTCATTCAATTAACAATTTCAAAGTATCATAAAAAATAGAAAAACTGCTTTTTTCCTGGTCAGGTCAATAAAGTCATGAAATTCTTCGTTTTTGATTTTGTATAAAAAATGGATTTATCTGAACCAATACATGATTTTCTTTTAGTCTTTCTAGGATCGGGTCTTATATTAGGGGGTCTAGGAGTGGTATTACTTCCCAATCCAATTTATTCGGCCTTTTCCTTGGGATTGGTTCTTGTTTGTACATCGTTAGTCTATATTCTATCTAACTCCTATTTTGTAGCTGCTGCGCAGCTACTTATTTACGTAGGAGCTATAAATGTTTTAATCATTTTTGCTGTGATGTTCATGAATGGCTCCGAATATTACAAGGATTTTCATCTTTGGACCGTAGGAGATGGAATTACTTCGATGGTTTGTATAAGTCTTTTTATTTCACTAATTACTATTATTTCAGATACGTCATGGTACGGGATTATTTGGACTACAAGATCAAACCAGATTATAGAGCAAGATTTTCTAAGTAATAGTCAACAAATTGGAATTCATTTATCAACAGATTTTTTTCTCCCATTTGAACTTATTTCAATAATCCTTTTAGTTGCTTTAATAGGTGCAATTGCTGTAGCTCGTCAATAAAAAATTTCTATTAAAACTTGGAATTAAAATAAAATTTTGTTCTGTCTTATCACATTCATTTTCCTTCAATTCTATTTGAATTCTAGCTGGATAAATAGAAAGACTTTAGGTCAATCTAGTACCAATATATTTCTTTGTTCCATACTTGTTATATACTAGTCTATTAAATTAGTTGAATTGTTGTTCATATTGAAAGGAGTCGAGATTGATAAGGAGTTGTTTAATGATTCTCGAACATGTACTTGTTTTGAGTGCCTATTTATTTTCTATCGGTATCTATGGATTGATCACAAGTCGAAATATGGTTAGAGCCCTTATGTGTCTTGAACTTCTATTGAATGCGGTTAATATAAATTTTGTAACATTTTCTGATTTTTTTGATAATCGTCAATTAAAAGGAGACATTTTCTCCATTTTTGTTATAGCTATTGCAGCCGCTGAAGCAGCCATTGGACTGGCTATTGTTTCATCAATTTATCGTAATAGAAAATCAACTCGTATCAACCAATCAAATTTGTTGAATAATTAATAGTAATCATTTACAGTCTAATATTGAGAAATCGATTTTAATTAGCATGTTTAATACGTAAAGTATGATCTTATTTGCAAAATATAAGAAATCAAAGTATTTTGGCCTCTCTCATATCTCATAAACCAATCCAGAAAGGGGTTGATTAGAAAATTCTGATAACTCATTGATTCATCTGGTATATAAATATATAATTCGTTTCTAAGTTTACTAGATCGAAAATTTAGAACATTAAAAAACGTATAGACCAAATGTCACATTCAGTAAAGATTTATGATACGTGTATAGGATGTACTCAATGTGTCCGAGCCTGCCCCACGGATGTATTAGAAATGATACCTTGGGACGGTTGTAAGGCTAAACAAATAGCTTCTGCTCCTCGAACAGAGGACTGCGTTGGTTGTAAGAGATGTGAATCCGCCTGTCCAACGGATTTCTTGAGTGTACGAGTTTATTTATGGCATGAAACAACTCGCAGTATGGGTCTAGCTTATTGATACGTTCGAGAAAACTCTACTTGAATCCATTTAATTTTTTTACCGACAAACCTGTGCTCGAAAATCAAAATATTTTGAGCACGGGTTTTTTTGGTCTAAGTGTATCTTGTCTTTACTACGAATTATTTTCCTTGGTTAACAATAATTGTAGTTTTTCCGATATTTGCGGGTTCTTTAATTTTCTTTCTTCCCCATAAAGGAAATAGGGTAATCCGGTGGTATACCATATGTATATGTACTTTAGAACTCCTTCTAACAACTTATGCATTTTGTTATCATTTCCAATCGGATGATCCATTAATCCAACTAGTAGAGGATTATAAATGGGTCGATTTTTTTGATTTCCATTGGAGATTAGGAATAGATGGACTTTCTATAGGACCCATTTTATTAACAGGATTTATCACGACTTTAGCGACTTTAGCGGCTTGGCCAGTTACTCGAGATTCTAGATTATTCCATTTTCTCATGTTAGCAATGTATAGTGGTCAAATTGGATCATTTTCATCTCGGGACCTTTTACTTTTTTTCATCATGTGGGAGTTAGAATTAATTCCTGTTTATCTACTTCTAGCCATGTGGGGAGGAAAGAAACGTCTGTACTCAGCTACAAAATTTATTTTGTACACGGCAGGGGGTTCTGTTTTTCTCTTAATGGGAGTTTTGGGTGTTGCTTTATATGGTTCTAATGAACCAACATTAAATTTTGAAACATCAGTTAATCAATCATATCCTGTGATTTTAGAAATAATCTTCTATATTGGATTTTTTATTGCTTTTGCTGTCAAATCGCCCATTATCCCCCTACACACATGGTTACCAGATACCCATGGAGAAGCACATTACAGTACTTGTATGCTTCTAGCCGGAATCTTATTAAAAATGGGAGCGTATGGATTAATTCGAATCAATATGGAATTATTACCTCATGCCCATTCTATATTTTCTCCTTGGTTGATGATAATAGGTACAATACAAATAATCTATGCAGCTTCAACATCTCTTGGCCAACGGAATTTAAAAAAAAGAATAGCCTATTCCTCTGTCTCTCATATGGGTTTCATAATTATAGGAATTAGTTCTCTAACCGATACGGGACTTAATGGAGCCCTTTTACAAATAATCTCTCATGGATTTATTGGTGCTGCACTTTTTTTCTTGGCGGGAACGACTTATGATAGAATCCGCCTTGTTTATCTTGACGAAATGGGCGGAATAGCTATTCCAATGCCAAAAATGTTCACGATGTTTAGTAGCTTTTCGATGGCTTCCCTTGCATTACCAGGTATGAGTGGTTTTGTTGCCGAATTGCTAGTATTTTTTGGAATAATTACCGGCCAAAAATATCTTTTAATTCCAAAACTACTAATTACTTTTGTAATGGCAATTGGAATTATATTAACTCCTATTTATTCATTATCTATGCCACGCCAGATGTTCTATGGATACAAGCTATTTAACGCTCCGAAGGATTCTTTTTTTGATTCTGGACCGCGAGAGTTATTTCTTTCGATCTCCATCTTTTTACCCGTCATAGGTATTGGTATATACCCCGATTTCGTTCTTTCATTAGCAGTTGACAAGGTCGAAGTTATTCTATCTAATTTTTTTTAGAAATAATTGGATGACTGAAATAAAAAAACCTATGTTTGTTTTTAAAAACATTCTTGGACAATGAAAAAAAGAAGACTTTTTTTCTTCAATTAAGAGAAGAATTAAGTAAAAACAATGAAATAGAACTACATATGATAGAAAACCGTGTGAATCATCAATACAATATTTGATTCACACGGCCCGCATGCTAGTTCATACAATGCGTCACCCGCTCTTGTATTTGTAATAACTTGTCTTGAATTCAATTAAATGTTGATGGAAAAGAACCATAACTATGTAACCCTATTCCTAATAGATTGACCCCAAAATAGCATATCCAAATTATAAGAAAGCCTATAGACGCTACAATTGCAGAATTTGCACCCCGCAAATTTCTATTTGTTCGAGTATGTAAATAAATTGCAAATACGATCCAAGTAATAAATGCCCAAGTTTCTTTTGGGTCCCAATTCCAATATGACCCCCACGCTTCATTAGCCCATACCGCTCCCGAAAGGATTCCTATGGTTAAAAAAGTAAATCCTAAACTAATAACCCGATAACTCCAATAATCCAATTGTTGAATCAATTGGAACCTGTAATAATTTTTAGCAGAAAAAAACGAAGTATTTTCGAAAACATTTTCACCCACGAAAAATGACGCGTTTAAAAAACTATTGCTCTTATAAATATAAAAAAGCTTTCTGTTTTTACGAAATGTAATCACTAGAAGTGCTACTGATAATAACGATCCACATAAAAGGGCTGCATAGCCCAATATCATCATACTTACGTGCATTATTAACCACTCCGATTGAAGAGCAGGTACTAATATTCCAGATTGGTGTATTTCAGTTAAAATACCTGAAGTAGCAAAGCCTTGGGTCAAAATAGCACTTGGTCCAGTTATTTTACTTAAAATGAAAACATTTTTTTTGAAATACGGAATTATATGAATAAGGGAGAAACTCCATGAAAGGAAAATTAATGATTCATATAAATCGCTTAGTGGGAAATGTCCTGAAGAAATCCACCGAGTAACTAATAATCCTGTTATACAGAAAAAAGTCACTATTATGCCCTTTTCTGACGAATCGTATAGTTTTACAATTTCCTCGACTAAAAGGGTTATCAAATGAATTGTAATTACAATTGAAACGATCGAAAAAGAAATGTGAGTTAATATATGCTCTAAGGTTGAAAATATCATAAAAAATCTTAAAAAATAAGAGTCCCTTAATTACATAATTCGAAAATGGAAATTGGGAATTGAATTCATTATAAGATCTATTTATCCTTTTTAGAAGATGGTATGCCGCCACTCGGACTCGAACCGAGATGCATTAGCACTGCTTCCTAAGAGCAGCGTGTCTACCAATTTCACCATAGCGGCCTGTCTTGAACTCATAATAGCCTATGAATAAGCAATCGTCGAGATTGAGTAAGCTATTTTAGTTTAGTAATGATTCAAATGGATCAATAACAAAAAAGTTGTTCAAATAGGAATTTGAGGTTGAAGGTTCATTATTTTCGATTTGAGTTTAGAGTCTTAGTTTTTTTATTTAACCTGGGACTTTCCTATATTTTATGCTTTCCTCGAATTCAGAATTCCATTTTTGTAACTAAACCGTTCTATACTCAAATTAAGGAATAAGGACTAGAGTTACAAAAATGGGTTTTCATTGTTTAAGCAGCAATTTCTTATTTTTTTTTTAGAAATCTAAATTAGAAATCTAAAATAAAACAAAAAAGGGATTTTGACGACAAAATAGAAAGAAAAGAACCCATTTTGTATCGCTCAAAATTCACAATTAGCCATACAAAATTTCATTAATCAATTTTCTCTATTGGGTTAAGGGCAAGATATATATGGGGGACTATATAATAATTCAGAGAAAATCAAAAGTTAGAAAGGTCGACAAAACAAAAAGGTTTCAAAATAGAATCAATAAATTTCAATGAGTTTTTAACTTTCACTAAAGATTTTTATATACGTTCTTCTATAGTTATAGAGATGCAA